CGATTCCGTGAAAGATGGAATCAGTAAATCTAAAACTACTGATACTGGATCTTTGTGAGATCGTCAATTTTGTACCAAAGGCGTATTTAGAGTAGACCGAATCAGTATAGCTATCCTTCCTCTAGCGCAGCAACGCAGTTTCGATCATTACCGAAAGGAAATGCTATTGCTATATCTTCCTTATATATGTATAAATAGATTTTCCTTAGAATATAAGATTCTATAAGATTAAATAAGGTTTATATTAGTGGATTCATCATAGTAATAGAAAGTAAAAGAAAGTAAAAATCTTGAATGGATGGGCTCTCATAATTAATGAGAGATATCATGGAGAGATATCATGATTGAAAGATCTCATTCATTATATTCATAAAATTCCATTATATGTTATGTGAAATCTATAAAACCCTTTGGCGGTTCGGTTCATATTTTCTTTTTTTGAATCCTCTCATTTTATTCAAGTAATTGTTCGTTCATAGAAGAAATATGCTAATACTATTTAACTTTGAACTTCTAAACTGAAGCTATTCTTACTATTCTAAATAGTAATTATTAGAAAAGGAAATTCTTATTACTATCCCTATCTATTTAATTCTTTTACTATTTCATTTTTCATTGGTTAATATATTAGAATTAGATTTCCTATTTTTTATTATTCTTTTATTCTTTTTTATATTTAGTATTTTTAATATTTGCAAAAAGAAAAAAAAAAGATCGTTGGAACAATCCATATTCGTGAAGCAACTATTGTTACATTAGATCCCCCCAAGAGTTCTTTCCTTATGTAACTACAATACAAAACAAATTAATATGGAAAGAATAGAGAATTTCAAAGGGTAATAGGAGTTGCTCTTCTTTGAATCGAGTTGGCCCGAAATCAAATTTAAATAAAGAAAAAAAATCAAATGAAAATATTCAATATTTTCATTTGATTTTTTTTTTAGTGTCCGTCTATAATGACTGATGAATCCAGAACTTTCAATTGGAACTAAACGAATTTTTTAAATTAGTTTTTCTTACCGTCATATCTCGATTGAGACTTAGGTAAATGTTTTCTTAATAGAATTATATGTAGTAAAATAACATATCTAATTTAGCTCTTTCATGCCTATTCTAACTAGTTATTTTGGTTTTTTACTGGCTGCTTCAACTATAACCCCAGCTCTATTTATTGGTTTAAACAAGATACGACTTATTTGAAATGAATGAAATTTAATAAACAATTTACAAAAATCAAAATCAAAGCCTCTCAGAATATTTCATTTCAGGTATTCTATGGTTCCTTCCGTGAATCTCAATTACCAATTCTTGGCCATTGAGATTCACGGATAATTCAGATTAATATTTAAGGATAGATCTTACCTCTCTTCTTATTCCCTAAAACAAATCGAAATGATTGAAGTTTTTCTATTCGGAATCGTCTTAGGTCTAATTCCTATTACTTTAACAGGATTATTTGTAACTGCATATTTACAATACAGGCGCGGTGATCAGTTGGACCTTTGATTGAGTAACATCTCTTTTTTTGATTGACCTCCTCCTTGTAGGAGGTCAATTTTAAGTTAGAATTCTACTTTGTTTTGTTAAGTTCTTTCATTGTAATTCGACATAACATAAAAGGAATCACGCTCTGTAGGATTTGAACCTACGACATCGGGTTTTGGAGACCCGCGTTCTACCGAGCTGAACTAAGAGCGCTTTCTTAGATCCTATAACAATAGATATATAAAAGTAGATACAATTGTAAAGAAAAGGATTTTTTTATCCCCGAAGTTTATTGTGTGTACATATAGTATGTAAAAATGAAAGATTATGTCCAAAATTGACTGATCTTACTCAAGGAATCTCTCAAAAGAATAGATAGGGATGACAGGATTTGAACCTGTGACATTTTGTACCCAAAACAAACGCGCTACCAAGCTGCGCTACATCCCTTTGAAAAATTGTTATACAGTGTGTCATTGTATAAAATCCATATCTTTTTTTCCACATCCTTCTTTTTTGCTCTACCTATCTATATCTATAGAATAGGTAGAGAATGTTATTGTCATTTTTTTTTAGGGGCGGCAAAATTGAATCTGATGGGTCATTGTACATATGCATTTTAGTTAGTAATTCCTAATTCTAATTTCATTTCAAGCAAAAACAAAAGATCTTGAACTAAAATTAAAATATCGGATTATCTATGATCTCTTTATTAGAATAGCGAACTAGGACTATATATGTATTACAATATACAATTCTTACAATATACAATACAAAGAAAATAAATAAGAAAAAAATAGAAAATAAAAGAAGAAGGAGGATTTTAAATGCAAGATATAAAAACATATCTCTCAACGGCACCTGTGTTAACCACTTTATGGTTTGGGTCTTTAGCAGGTCTATTGATAGAAATTAATCGTTTATTTCCAGATGCCTTGTCATTCCCCTTTTTTTCATCCTGATGAAATTCTTGTATTGATAAAAAATGAAGAAGATTTGAGATACAATTCTACGTAACATGGCTCTGAATTCTTTTTCTTTTATATCCTAAATCCTAATCTATCCTAAAAAAAAAAGAAAGAGTGTATTGAATCTCAGTCAAAATACAGTGAAATTTTGGGAGAAAAGAAATGGAAATGTGGATCCAGTCTAAGGACGGTTCCACGAAATTCTAACATAGAAAGAAGAAAATACTAAGATTAGTATAGAAATGATTCATAGTTAGAAAAAATTGTATTAATTAATTATTACGATATTCTTAATATTCTTCTATTAATGAATATGACTCTTTTTCTTTCTATTGAGAGTATTATAGTAAGTTCATTTTAGATTCTAGTACTTCGAAGTCATTCGAATTCTAATAATTCAAAAAAGAAAATAGTTAGAAATTCCATATCGAACGAAGTCGATCCAAAATGAAAAGGAGGTTCATGGCCAAGGGTAAAGATATTAGAATTATAGTGATTTTGGAATGTACCTGTTGTGTTCGAAAGGATGTCAATAAAGAATTGCTGGGCATTTCTAGATATATTACTCAAAAGAATCGACACAATACACCCAATCGACTAGAATTTAGAAAATTTTGTCGCTATTGTCAAAAGTATACGATTCATGGGGAAATAAAGAAATAGATAGAAAAGAATTCGTGTTTGATTTTTCCAAGTAGTGGGAAGATTAAGAACTTTACATCTTAACATATATAATACAAACCAAATCCTATTTTGGTCGAATCTTAAATGAATAAGGATTCTATTTGATAGATTCTTTTATATCGAAGGAATAAACAAACAAGGAATAAGCAAACCATGGATAAATCCAAACAACCTTTTCGTAAATCCAAGCGATCTTTTCGTAGGCGTTTACCCCCAATCGGATCGGGGGATCGAATCGATTATAGAAACATGAGTTTAATTAGTCGATTTCTTAGTGAACAAGGAAAAATCTTATCTAGACGGACGAATAGATTGACTTTGAAACAACAACGATTAATTACTATTGCTATAAAACAAGCTCGTATTTTATCTTTGTTACCTTTTCGTAATAATGAGAAACAATTGGAGAGAGTGGAGTCGATTCCTAGAACTACTGGTCCTAGAACCAAAAATAAATAGATATACTCTTCAAAACTCCAATCGGAACTCAAGCTCATATTAATGTTTTGCTCAAAAAAAAACTAGAATCCAGATTTGATTCTTGTATTCTAAAAAAGGAAAAATGGGGAAGAAATCTTTTTTTCTTGAAAGATGTTCGTTTTTTCCTACTACTCAAATCTTAATTTATTTTTATTCTATCTTCCCGGAGTCCATTCTCCGGGAAATCCTGTTTCAATCATTCTTGTTTCCTGTATAATAGATTCTATTAAGATTCTTTTATTCCTTATATTTGATTTGTATTCTTTTCTTTTTAATTGATAATTTTATTTGAAATAATATCAAAACAATTCTTATTTGATAGGGCTATTTGCGCAAGTATTTTACGATTCAGAAGCAATTGTCTTTTGTACAGATTGTGGATGAAGAGGCTATAACTATAGAATAGCCTATCCTCACGAGTTACCGCATTTATCCGAGTGATCCACAAACGACGAAAATCTCTCTTTTTCCTGCTCCTATCTCGATGAGAGGAAATCAAAGCTCTCATTCTTTGTTGAGTAGTCGTTCGAGTCAGTCTTGAATGAGCCCCTCTAAAGGTTGATGCAAATAAACGAATCTTTTTTCGACGTCTCCGAGCTGTATATCCTCGTTTAACTCTGGTCATTGAATCAAATGAAACTTTATTGAATAACTAATTGATTTTTCTTCTTTCAGTCATCCTTTTCTTCCGGTCGATTAATAACAAAACGGATTCTTCCAATATATAAAATATAAATTCCAATGGCTTTTGCGACTATGACCTTCCCGACCACGATTTTTTCTTTCTTCAAGGTATCTCGCCTGGAAATAATAAATTTGACTGCTACTAAAGAAGAAAGAATAGTGGGTTTCCTCGTTTCTATGGCAACTTCTGAAACGGTGAGGTCCTCTCTATACACCGGAGCCTCTTCTTTCATTTCATCAAAATTTCTTGTGAACTTGTATAGTTCACACTCTTTGGCTCTACCCATCCATTTTTAAATTAGAATTCTTTTTTCAATTCTAATTCTAAAGTAATAGTCCTTTTCACAAAAAAGCTATCCATACAGTGACGGTATTTAATTCTGAAAGTTGGCTAGGTAGCTGACCTTGTTAGTCCGTTTTTTTTTTTCAAGAAAAGGAATAGGAGCATAACCTTTTTCCTCCGCTTAATGGATAACTATTTGTTACCAATGGAGAATTCCTTCTCATCTCAAACGGAGTGATTGGATTTGCACCAATAGAAACCATAAATTCATAACATAATTAAGTAGATAATAGATCTTGATACTAGTCAATCAAAAGGCCGTGTTCCACCCTATCTATCCTAATTCATTGGTAGTGGTCGTTGATACCGGAAAAAATTTTTGCATTTCTTCAAACTCATGATCTGAACTTAACGAGTCGCACATACACCCTAGTACATGTTCCTCGACGCTGAGGACATCCTCGAAGAGCGGGAGATTTCGTGACATTTCTTATTGGCTGTCTTGCGTTTCTAATAAGTTGTTTAATGGTTGGCATGGTGTGTCTATAGAATCTCATTCTAGATAGAATAGAGCGGGTTGGCTTAGATCGATCTTAACCTGATGATTGATGATTATGAATGATTTCTATTCACACGTAAATTTTGAATTTTTAAAAGGAATTCATATATTTATATGGAATTCCCAGTATTTTTATTTTCGATCGCGACAAGATCAACGATGCCATGAGCTTGAGCTTCTGTTGCTGACATAAAAACATCCCTTTCCATATCTTCGGATATAACCCATAAAGGGTTGCCCGTTCTTTGTACATAAACTTTTGTGAGAGTTTCGCGAAGCTTCAATAGTTCTTCTGCTTCCAGGATAAAATCCCTTGCTTGTGCCTCGTAAAAAGAACTAGCAGGTTGGTGAATCATAACCCTGATGATATTGATATAACATCATGAACGGTTCTTCTATCTATATCGCACGATTGGATGGATTAAAGTAAGGGGAATCAAAATAACAATAACAATAAAAAATAGAATTAAACAACCGTACAGGCATCTTTTGTACATTGCATACGGCTCTGCAATGGATTTTCTTTTTTTGATAGAATTTCTTTTATCAAAAAGAATAAATAGAACCTATATGATCCAAATCATTAAATGATCCATTTACCACCCTTCCTTTCGTAGTAGTTAAAAAGATACTATGATGGTTCTGTTGCTTTATATATTTATCTCGTCTGTGGTTTAGCAATCCCAAAGTTTCTTTTTGATAAGATCTAAGAAGGAAAAAATCATTTTTTCCTTTTTTTTGATTCTTTCCTCTCATAACATAAAAATAAGAAAGAGACTTCTGTTGTGGAAGAATAATGGTTTGTGACGCTGAAATTGACTCTTGCTTGACACAGAAAATCAAATTGGGAATAACCCTTCTTTCATACTACTATTTCGATACAAAATCTCATGTTATAAAAAAAAACAATAATGGTTTGTTCATATCGAACTCGAAGTGCCATGCTATTATTACTTATTCTTTATTTGATTCATATTCGATACAGCGAAGGCATAGTATTCTTTTTTTCTCAAATAAAAAAAAACTCATTGGCGCCAAGCGTGAGGGAATGCTAGACGTTTGGTAATTTCTCCTCCGACCAGAATGAAAGATCCCATTGAAGCGGCTAATCCCATACATATTGTATGTACATCTGGTAACACAAATTGCATAGTATCATAAATGGCTATTCCTGGTATTACCCATCCACCTGGAGAATTTATAAACAAATAAAGATCCCTAGTATCATCTTCTATGCTGAGATATACCATGAGACCAACAATTTGATTCGAGATCTCGCTATCAACCTCTTGGCCTAAAAAAAGTAATCTTTCTCGATGAAGTCGGTTGATTAGGACAAAATTGTATCCCTGAGGAACCGTACGTGCACCTTTGGATGCATACGGTTCAAAAGAATTGTGAAAAAAAATCAATGTGTCGATTCCAATCCTATTTCTTTTTTTTAATGAGTTTTGCCCCCTTCCCCTTACCTCTATTCTATAATGTAGAAAATCAAAAAGAATTTTATGAACTTATTGAACTAACTTCTCATTGATGTATTGTTTCATCGAAATTCAAATTACGATGTAATTTTCTTGTTCCTGAATGGGCCCTTTCAATTCTTTTAGGTTCTTGTTCTACTCCGGGGGAAGATTTGCCCGAATTCCATTTGCGCATATAGGTCAAATGATTCCAGTACCACTTCTTTTTTTTTTTTCAATTGTTTCATACCTTTCCCCAAAATATTTGATGTATTAATCATACTACTTCATTGCTAGGTAGTTTGATATTATCCCTATAGTAAATATAAGAATAGTCTATTCTATATTATACAAGCGGTAATTGTGTAATCATAATCATCATATATTCTACATAATATATTCTATTCTAAGATTCTATTATAGTAAGTTATATTATATTCATATTCTATTTAATTACTAATTAATCTCAATTTTATGAAGAATTTCATGAAATTTCTATTTTATCTTTCTTTCTATTTTATCTTTCTTTATTATATTATTATATATTCTTTATTATATATTCTTTATATTATTATTCTTTATTTCTTATTTCATTTATTTCTTTAATATTTAGGATTTCTATTACTATTACTACATTTTACACTCCCATTATTACTCTTACCATTTCCAATTTGGTATTATATGAACGGAGCCTGGATACTTTATTTTATCAGTCCAAGTAAACCATCAATTATTTGAATTGATAATATTGATCCCCAATAGGAATTATTGTGCTTCACGCTCCAAATTATTGATGGTTCAATCAATACAATATCCAATATATATTTATTGGATTGGGCGAAACTGAGAATACTCGATCGGGGGAGATAACGGGGAAATACCATATGACCAATATGT